ACGGGGCATTAGTTCTTTTTCTCGTTCTTGATCAGATTGGAATGGGATGATAAATCTATTTCTTCGCCTCTTAGCCAATAAATCAGAATTCTCGTGGAAAATGGTAGGATATATGAAATTCCAATGACCGTTGGATATGATTCGATCAGGTCCTGAATAATCAAGAACCCCCCCCTTTTTACCGTAAGGATTCGAACTAAACAATTTGTGTCTCACTTGATCATTAGTCACGGAGAGGTCAGAAATAGATCTCCGTTCAACAGAATGAACATTCATTTGATCTTGATCCTTGTGGAGCGAAAAAGGCACTATACTGGATCTGCACAGAGCTCCTGATAATATCCATAAATGACTTGTTTTGGGTAAGAGATGAACATTACCATATTTATATTCAGGTGCATGGTACACATCGGTACTCCAGTGCATTTCTCCCTCTGAGTCAGAATAAATATGTTTTCGAACTTTCTCTTTAACTTTATTAAAATTGAAAGTGGATGTTCCAGCGCGAATCTCAGCAATCACTTGTTCTGATTCTACATATTGATCATTTTGAACTAAAAGAAAACTTTTGGGTGGAATATTCACATTATGTAGAATATCGTGACTCTCAATAGTTACATACAGGTCTATATAACATAGAAAAGCAGGATGCCCATGACGTGTACGTGTGGGATGAACCAAATCCTCATTGAATTTGATTTTTCCCTTAAAAGGAGCTCGTACATGTTCTGCAGTACCACCTGTGAATACTCCACCGGTATGAAAAGTTCTTAATGTTAGTTGAGTCCCCGGTTCGCCGATTGATTGACCCGCAATAATACCTACTGCTTCTCCTAATTCGACCAGGTCGCCATGAGTGGGACTCTGACCATAACATAATCGACAGATCCAAGATATACTCCTGCAAAGAAAGGGGGTTCGAATATATATTGGTTGTGTTCGAAAGGTTATGAATCGAGTGACAAGTCCAACCCCAATATCTTTATTTTGAGCGGCAATGCAACGTAGGCCCATATATATATTGTATGCTAATACACGACCAATTAGTGTTTGGACCCAAATTCTTTCCGTCATCCCATTTCTAGGACTCACGGAAATGCCTCGGGTAGTGCCACAATCTGTTCTACGTACAACAATGTGTTGAACTACCTCAACAAGTCTACGCGTGAGGTATCCAGCATCTGATGTTCGTACAGCAGTATCCACAACTCCTTTGCGGGCTCCGTAGCAGGAAATGATATATTCCGTTAAAGAAAGTCCTTCGCGTAAATTGCTTTGAATCGGTAAATCAATCATTTGTCCTTGGGGATCCGACATTAATCCTCTCATACCTACTAATTGGTGTACCTGAGATGCATTTCCTCTAGCTCCCGAAAAGGACATTATATGGACTGAATTAGAAGGATCAGTCATCCTAAAATTAGGATGCATTTCTTGTCTCAAATATTCACTTGTAGCATACCATATCTCAATGGATTGGCGTAATTTTTCTACTGTGTGTACATTCCCATAATGATGGTGCTTTTCTAAAATGAAACTTTGTTGTTCAGCATCTTGGACTAGCCACCCCTTAGAAGGTACTGTTAAAAGATCATCAATTCCTAATGAAATGGATGTAGCAGTGGCTTGCTGGAAACCCAGAGTCTTTACTTGATCCAGGGTGTGCGATGTATATGCCATTCCGAAGTGATCTATTAATCTGCTAATAAGTCGTTTCATGGCAGACCCATCTATCGCTTTATTGTAAAAGAACAGATCAGCCCATTCTGCCATAAGTACTTCTCTATTCCGCTGAGTAGGATTCGCCAATGGGTTTGAGTCAGTGATTCGAAGACCTCCTTTACTGGATCTCGATTCATGTAGAAATTAAGGAATTATGATTCCAGTTGAACCGGAGAGATCCAAATTCCCGCGGTATTACATAATTCCTTAGCTTAGGTACCGTATGAGTAGGCCTGACAAAACCCCTGTATGGCTTCTTCTATTTCTCGAGAAAAAGAAATATGACCAACAGTGGTTCGGATGTATATACAAAGGGTTTGTTTTTTTATACGTCTTACTATTAGATAGTGCCCATAAATTTCATGATAGGTACCCAAAGATTCATATTGAACTTCGACAGGAACTTCTCTTGAGGCAATAACACGTTGATCTAGTCGCCACCGAAGCCACAAAGGACTATCTAAATTGATTCGTTTCTGCTGATAAACTATAAGTACATCATAGGAACTACAAAAATAGGGCTCTTTCTCTTTCGTAGTATATTTATACTTATAATCATTAACTGTTTCATTTTGATAGTTTATGCGATTCCATGGATTATACCTATTTGCACAAATACCTCGACGATTCCCGATCGTTAATACATAGAGTCCAATAAGCATATCTTGGGTTGGTACCGAAATGGGATCTCCAATAGCCGGAGAAAAGAGATTCATATGAGAAAACATAAGTAAACGAGCCTCCGCTTGCGCTTCCAAAGATAAAGGTACATGAACAG